ACATGTACGATACTCAATATAGTTGGAATAATCATATTAATAATTGCATTGACAGTTATCTTCAGTCTCAAATCTGTATCGATACTTCCATGGTCAGTGATAGTGATAGTTACATTTATAGGTCCATTTGTGGTGAAAGTCGAAATAATGGTGAAAGAGAGGGTTCGGGTATACGAACCCACGTGCAAGGTAGTGATTTAACTCTAAGAGAAAGTTCTAATGATATCGATGTAACTCAAAAATATAGGCATTTGTGGGTTCAATGCGAAAATTGTTATGGATTAAATTATAAGAAATTTTTGAAATCAAAAATGAATATTTGTGAACAATGTGGATATCATTTGAAAATGAGTAGTTCAGATAGAATCGAACTTTTGATCGATCCCGGTACTTGGCATCCTATGGATGAAGACATGGTTTCTCTAGATCCCATTGAATTTCATTCAGAGGAGGAACCTTATAAAGATCGTATTGATTCTTACCAAAGAAAGACGGGATTAACCGAGGCTGTTCAAACAGGCATAGGCCAACTAAACGGCATTCCCGTAGCAGTCGGGGTTATGGATTTTCAGTTTATGGGGGGCAGTATGGGATCCGTAGTCGGAGAAAAAATCACCCGTTTGATTGAATACGCTACCAAAAAATTTCTACCTCTTATTATAGTGTGTGCTTCCGGGGGGGCGCGCATGCAAGAAGGAAGTTTGAGTTTGATGCAAATGGCTAAAATATCGTCTGCTTTATATGATTATCAATCAAATAAAAAGTTATTTTATGTATCAATCCTTACATCTCCTACTACTGGTGGGGTGACGGCTAGTTTTGGTATGTTGGGCGATATCATTATTGCCGAACCCAATGCTTACATTGCGTTTGCGGGTAAAAGAGTAATTGAACAAACACTGAATAAAACAGTACCCGAAGGTTCGCAAGCGGCTGAATATTTATTTCAGAAGGGATTATTCGACCTAATCGTACCACGTAATCTTTTAAAAAGTGTTCTGAATGAGTTATTTAAGCTCCACGCTTTCTTTCCTTTGACTAAAAATTCAATCAAAACCAAATAGAGTGCTAAGTTCAATTATTTGTAGCAAACGAGTAGTTGGTTTATTCGGAATTAACGGAAATAGGAATTTTGTTTGGTGACCTAAGATCTAATTGTAGAAAGAATCAAAAGCTGTGGATAACCCCCTTTACCTATATTTTTGATTAGTAATCAAGAAGTCTCTATCAAAAAAGAGTAAATTATGAAATTTGGCAAACAAAACGAATTTTTTCTTCTGATCTTACGTATATAATTCAAATAGAAATTCAAATAGAAAAGTCGAAAGTTTTGTGTTTTTCTCGATTTCCCGAGAATCCAGTTTAGCTAAAAATACCTCCGGGTTCGGATTCTAACGAATCTTTAGATAATCTGGAAGAAAGTCTTTCTTTAGTAAAGAACTAAAAAGAATAAAGTTGATTATCATACATATTTTTCATGTAGAAAGATGAATAAGTTTCATTTATTTAGCTCGACATTCCTTGCACTTATTCTATATATCACTTAGATCTATACTAAGAATTGAATTCATAATTCAATAATAATGAAAATTTTTAATTATAATTATTATAAGATATCTTTATTTATAAATAATAATAACAGGTACGAACAATAAATGGAGGTACCCATTCTATGACAACTTTGAACCTTTCCCCTATTTTTGTGCCTTTAGTAGGCCTAGTATTTCCGGCAATTGCAATGGCTTCTTTATTCCTTCATGTTCAAAAAAACAAGATTGTTTAGACCTGACGGACCCCATTTTTTTTTTTCAAAACATAGACTTGTATCATAACTAACACGGATATCTATTTAGCGAAATTATATAACATGCGATTCCTGCCGAACATAAAGGAAAGGACTCTTATACCTGCAGAAACATAATAATATATGGGTAAATGAATTCTAGCCATTTTCAAATCGACCCCGATCGCTCGATGACTGAAATAAGAAGTCCTTGGATCTATATGTATAGTGGATCATATGAAGGATATGTCATTATTTTAGTTTAGATTAGATCTAAGTAATTTGATGAATTACTCCTAAAGGTTCACATCAAACTAGTGCTAGTTGATGAGAGTTACTTCGTAAACAAAAAAGGTAAAGTCAAATTAATTTGAGGGTTTCTCTCAATTCCAATAAAATACAATCGGATCAAGTATGAGTTGGCGATCAGAACATATATGGATAGAACTTATAACGGAGTCTCGAAAAATAAGTAATTTCTGCTGGGCCTTTATCCTTTTTTTAGGTTCATTAGGATTCTTATTGGTTGGAACTTCCAGTTATCTTGGTAGAAATTTGATATCTTTTTTTCCGTCTCAGCAAATCATTTTTTTTCCACAAGGTATTGTGATGTCTTTCTACGGAATCGCAGGTCTCTTTATTAGTTCCTATTTGTGGTGCACAATTTCCTGGAATGTAGGCAGCGGTTATGATCGATTCGATAGAAAGGAAGGCATCGTGTGCATTTTTCGGTGGGGATTTCCTGGAAAAAATCGTCGCATATTCCTCCAATTCCTTATAAAAGATATTCAGTCCATTAGAATAGAAGTTAAAGAGGGTATTTCTGCCCGCCGTGTCCTTTATATGGACATCCGAGGCCAGGGGGCCATTCCCTTAACTCGTACTGATGAGAATGTGACTCCACGAGAAATTGAACAAAAAGCTGCTGAATTGGCCTATTTCTTGCGTGTACCAATTGAAGTATTTTGAATGGGTGCTTTAATGGAGGAATCCTTTTTTTTTCTATAACATAACCTAAGTGAAGTTTCATCAGAAGGGTCATTCGAGTCAAAGCGGGCAGAACAACTACAAAACGAAATTCTTTATTTTTATCACTCGATGTTTTATTTTCTCCTTTCTTTTGTGTTCCTTAATAACCAAAATAAAAATTCGATTTCTTAGTAATGATAACTAGCCAATTTCTGTCTTGTTTTGCTACTTTGAGTATCGCAATATCTTTCCCTCAATTATTCTACTATTCCTGTCGGTGGGCAATCAGTGAATTTATTTATTCATTTTTTATGGATATTATATTGTGAATTCTTTCGTCTCAAAATTGGATTAATATTCATTACTTAAAGCGGTTCTTTCAGTCATTCATTGAAAGGAGAGGATTGTTTCAAATTTGGCCAATTGAGATATCGGGAAACAATATTTTTTTAGTATTTCTTCATTCGAAATGGATTGATTATTAGTCGATTTCTCTAGTCTTTCGAGATTGAAAGACTAATCACAAATAAAATAGATTCATAGGTTCCATACCTTGTATAGAACTCATGCGTGAAAGAAGGATTCGATCGCATAGAGTTAACTGTGTTGATTAACAATTCACAGATGAAAAAATGGCAAAAAAAAAAGCATCCACTCCTCTTGTATCTATAGTATTTTTGCCTTGGTGGCTTTCTCTCTCATTAAAAAAAAGTCTGGAATCTTGGGTTACTAATTGGTGGAATGCTGGGCAATCCGAAATTTTTTTGAATGCTATTCAAGAAAGAGGTATTCTAGAAAAATTCATAGAATTAGAGGAACTCCTCGTCTTGGACGAAATGATCGACGAATACTCGGAGACACGTCTACACAAGATTCCTATACGAATCCAAAAAGAAACGATCCAATTAATCAAGATGCACAACGAGGATCGTATCCATACGATTTTTCACTTCTCGATAAATATAATCTGTTTTGTTATTCTCAGCGGTTATTCTATTTTGGGTAATGAGGAACTTGTTATTCTTAACTCTTGGGCCCAGGAATTTATATATAACCTAAGCGACACAGTCAAAGCTTTTTGTATTCTTTTATTAACCGATTTATGTATCGGATTTCATTCACCCCACGGTTGGGAATTAATGATTGGCTCTGTCTACAAAGATTTTGGATTTGTTCAGAATGATCAAATCATATCGGGTCTTGTTTCCACTTTTCCAGTCATTCTTGATACAGTTTTTAAATATTGGATTTTCCGTTATTTAAATCGCGTATCTCCGTCACTTGTAGTTATTTATCATTCAATGAATGACTGATAAAAGATCCACTCATATTAATCTAATCCAATTCAAAGGTTTGCTACTTTGTAGTTGTACACAAACAAAGCGTTGAAAATTTATGCTTTCTATTTTGACCCATTTTCAGGATTCATCCTATATTATTCCAGTAACCTGTAAAATTTTTATTTTTACAGCAACTAACAGAATCGTGGATAGGGAACTATACTAGCGACTTACCCCACCTATTGTAGAAATTTTGGTATCAACGATTGAACCATGAAAACTAGAAATACCTTTTCTTGGATAAAGGAACAGATTACTCGATCTATTTCCGTATCGCTCATGATATATATCATAACTCGGACAGCCATTTCAAATGCATATCCCATTTTTGCACAGCAGGGTTATGAAAATCCCCGAGAAGCGACGGGGCGTATTGTATGTGCCAATTGCCATTTAGCTAGCAAGCCCGTGGATATTGAGGTACCGCAAGCGATACTTCCTGATACTGTATTTGAAGCAGTTGTTCGAATTCCTTATGATATGCAACTGAAACAAGTTCTTGCTAATGGTAAAAAGGGGGGTTTGAACGTGGGGGCTGTTCTTATTTTACCGGAAGGTTTTGAATTAGCTCCCCCCGATCGTATTTCTCCCGAGATGAGGGAAAAGATAGGAAATTTGTCTTTTCAGAGCTATCGCCCTAATAAAAAAAATATTCTTGTGATAGGTCCTGTCCCCGGTCAGAAATATAGTGAAATAGCCTTTCCTATTCTTTCCCCTGACCCCACCACTAAGAAAGATGTTCACTTCTTAAAATATCCTATATATGTAGGCGGGAACAGGGGAAGGGGTCAGATTTATCCCGACGGGAGTAAGAGTAACAATACAGTTTATAATGCTACAGCAGCGGGTATAGTAAGCAAAATCATACGAAAAGAAAAGAAGGGGGGGTACGAAATAACCATAACAGA